TGCTGTCTTATATTTATGAATTTTTTATTGAATTTGGTTTTTGAGTTAAAATTCTTAAATGTTTTTATGGGACGAGAAGACCCTATAGAGTTTTACATTCGGCGTGTAGCTTGTTTATTTGTTTGTTATGTTTTTGCTTTGTTCTGTATGTTTTGTTGGGGTGATGGGAAGAATTTTATTAACTCTTCTTTGTTTTGATGATATATTTATTTATATTTTTTTGATCCATTTATTTTGATTATAAGATTAAATTACCTTAGGGATAACAGCGTTATCCTCCTTGAGAGTTCTTATTGGCGGGAGGGTTTGCGACCTCGATGTTGGATTAAGGTTAATTTTTGGTGTAGAAGCTGAATTGATTGGGTCTGTTCGACCTTTAAATCCTTACATGATCTGAGTTCAAACCGGCGTGAGCCAGGTTGGTTTCTATCTATAATGATTTTTTATATCTTAGTACGAGAGGACCGGGTATTTGGAATAATTTTATTTTATTGTATATTATTAATTGTTGGCTATTTTGGCAGATAAGTGCATTGGATTTAGAATCTATTAATGTAAATTTTTATTTACAGATAGTAAATGTTGAGTTTGTTTTTTCTTGTTGTTGTTTTTTTATTGTTAATGATTTTTGTTATGGTGGGTGTGGCTTTTCTTACCCTATTGGAGCGTAAGGTTTTGGGTTATATTCATGTTCGCAAGGGTCCCAATAGGGTAGGGTTTGTTGGTATTTTCCAGCCTTTTAGTGATGCTATTAAGTTGTTTTCTAGGGAGCAGTATTTCCCTTTGGTTTCTAATTATTTAATTTATTATTTTTCTCCTGTGTTTGGTTTTTTTCTTTCTTTGTTGGTTTGATTATTGGTTCCTTATTTGAGAGGTTTTTTTTCTTTTGAGTTGGGTTTGCTTTTTTTTTTGGCTTGCACTAGTCTTGGAGTTTATACTGTTATGATTGCTGGCTGATCTTCTAATTCTGGTTATTCCTTGTTGGGGGGTCTTCGTGCTTTGGCTCAGACTATTTCTTATGAGGTAAGATTGGCTTTTATTCTTCTTTCTTTTGTTGTTTTGATTTTTAGTTATGATTTGGTTTATTTTTATTTTTTTCAAGTTTATTTGTGGTTGATTTTTTTTTCTTTTCCTTTATCTTTTGTTTGGTTTATTTCTTGTTTAGCTGAGACTAATCGTACTCCTTTTGATTTTGCGGAAGGTGAGTCTGAGCTTGTTTCAGGATTTAATGTTGAGTATGGCGGTGGTGGTTTTGCTTTAATTTTTTTGGCTGAGTATGCGAGAATTCTTTTTATGAGATTGTTGTTTTGTATTATTTTTTTGGGTAGTGATCTTTTTTCTTTCTTTTTTTATATTAGGGTTGTTTTTGTTTCTTTCTTGTTTGTTTGGGTGCGTGGGACTATACCACGGTTTCGTTATGATAAATTGATGTATTTAGCTTGGAAAAGATTTTTGCCTCTTTCGTTGAATTATCTTTTGTTTTTTATTGGTGTTAGGTGTTTTATTTTCTCTTTGTTGTAGTGTATTAATTTAGGTATGTAAGTTAATAGAAGATTTGAACTTCTTTCTTGCTGCTTTCAAGGCAACAGGCGTTCTTTGGCTTTTTAACTAGTTTATTGTTTTGTCTCATAATTTCGTTGTTGTTGGGTTTATTAGGTAGTATGAGAAGTATACTACTGTTAGGATTTGTCCTGTTATGATATATGGGTCTTCTACCGGTCGTGCTCCGATTCATGTTAATAGAATTACTGTGTTTGTTATTGTTCAGAATAGTACTTGATTGATTGGGTAGAATTGTACTCCCCGAAATTTTGATTTATTTGTTGGTATGATGAATAGGATTGCAATTGATATTGCTAGTGCAATCACTCCTCCAAGTTTGTTTGGGATTGATCGGAGGATTGCGTATGCGAATAGGAAGTATCATTCTGGTTGAATGTGTACTGGTGTTACTAGTGGGTTTGCTGGGGTGAAGTTATCTGGGTCTCTTAATAGGTATGGTTCTTTCAGGGCTAGAATTGTTAGTATTATGATGGTGATTGTGAATCCAAGGATGTCTTTTACTGTGAAGTATGGGTGGAATGGGATTTTATCTGTGTTTTTGTTTAACCCTAGTGGGTTATTTGATCCTGTTTGGTGTAGGAATAGGAGGTGGATTATGACTATTGCTGCAATTGCGAATGGTATTAGGAAGTGTAATGCGAAGAATCGTGTTAGTGTTGCATTGTCTACTGCAAACCCTCCTCATACTCATTGTACAACTTCTTTTCCTATGTATGGGATGGCTGATAGTAGGTTTGTAATAACGGTTGCTCCTCAGAATGACATTTGTCCTCATGGTAGTACATATCCTAGGAATGCGGTTGCTATTGTTAAGAATAGAATTAGTACTCCTACTGATCATGTGTGTATAAAGTTGAATGATCCATAATATATATTTCGTCCTGTGTGTAGGTAGATGCAAATAAAAAATAGGGATGCCCCGTTTGCATGGAGGGTGCGTAGTAGTCATCCATAATTTACGTCTCGGCAGATGTGTCTTACTCTGTTGAATGCCATGTCGATGTTTGGGCAGTAGTGTATTGCTAGGAATAGTCCTGTAACAATTTGTATGATAAGGCAGATTCCTAGTAGTGATCCAAAGTTTCATCATCCTGAAATTGTTGATGGTGTTGGTAGGTCTACTAGGGCGTTGTTTGCAATTTTGAATAGCGGGTGTTTGTTTCGTATGGGTTTGTTCATTAGTTCGAGTGTCGTAATGGTCCCTTTGATACATTGATGATGTTTACTACAACAATTAGTGTTATTAGTATGTATAGTACTAGCAGAGTTGTTATTATTCCTATTATTTGGTTGTATATAACTGTTGTTGTTGTTGTGATTTCATTTTCTAGTATTGTTCTGTATTCGTTTATTTCTTTGTTGTTGGTTTTTGATGGTATTATTAATGTAAGAGCTGGTAGTGTTATTAGTATTATGATGATTAACTTGTTGGATGGTGAGAATATTTCGTTTGATGCAAGTCTTGTTATGTACATGAATAGAACTAATATTCCTCCTACTATGATTATGAATAGGATATACGAGAATCAGAATCTTTTATATATTATTCCTCTTATTAGGCATATTAAGGTTGTTTGGATCAGTAGTATTATTCCTATGGCTAGTGGGTGTTTTATTTGTGTAAATGTTATTCTTGTTATTAGTCTTGTTGATATGAGTATTTTTATAATTATGTCAGGGGGTATTTTATTTAAAATATTAATTTTGGGGATTAATGAAATGGGCTTATCCTTTCCTCTGAAGTTTTAAAAGGTTATTTCTTATTTTTGGTTTACAAGACCAATATTTTTGTTTAAATTATTAAAACTTTAATGTCAATGTGTTTATATTTTTTTGTTATTTATCTTTGTGGTGTTTGGGTTTTTTGCTCTAGCCGTAAGCATTTATTAATTACTTTGCTTAGATTAGAGTTTATTGTTTTGGTTTTGTATTTTTCTGTTTATTATTATTTGTGTAGTTTTAATTTTAGTTTATTTTTTGTTGTTTATTTTTTGGTTTTTTCTGTTTGTGAGGGTTCGTTGGGTTTGTCTATTTTGGTTTCTATGGTTCGAAGTCATGGTAATGATTATTTTCAGTCTTATAGTGTTCTTCAATGTTAAGGTTTCTTTGTTTTTTGGTTTTTTTGATCCCCCTATGCTTTTTTGATCTTTGGTGGTTGGTTTGTTCTTTATTGTTTTTTGTTTTTTTGTTAATGTTTTTTTCCTTTCCTTATTTTTTCTGTTGGGGTAATTTGAGTTATTTCTTTGGTTGTGATTTAATTTCTTATGGTCTTATTCTTCTTAGTCTGTGGATTTGTATTCTTATGGTTTTGGCTAGAGAGTCTGTTTTTCGTTCTTTGTATTTTCCTGGGTTTTTTCTTTTTGTGGTTATTTTTCTTTCTATTATGTTGTATTGTACTTTTAGAAGAGTTAGTTTACTTTCTTTTTATGTTTTTTTTGAGAGTAGATTGATTCCTACCTTATTTTTGATTTTGGGTTGGGGATATCAACCTGAGCGTGTTCAGGCTGGTATTTATTTATTATTTTATACTTTGTTAGCCTCTCTTCCTTTGTTGGTTGGTATTTTGTTCGTTTATAATAATTTGTATTCTTTATGTTTTTTCTTGTTGGGCAATGGTTGATTTTCTGGTGGTTTATTTTATATTTGTATAATTTTTGCCTTTTTAGTTAGGATACCTATATTTATAGTTCATTTGTGGCTTCCTAGGGCTCATGTTGAGGCCCCTGTTTCTGGTTCTATGATTTTGGCTGGGGTTTTATTGAAGTTGGGTGGTTACGGTCTTATTCGTGTTTTTCCTTTTTTGTTTAGGTTTGGATTTGTGTTTAGATTTGTTTGGATTTCTTTGAGATTGGTTGGTGGTGTTTTTGTTAGATTATTTTGTATGCGTCAGACTGATTTGAAGTCATTAATTGCTTATTCTTCTGTGGCTCATATGGGTATGGTTATTGGTGGTGTAATGACATTGAGATATTGGGGTGTGTGTAGATCTTATGTTTTGATAATTGCTCATGGTTTGTGTTCTTCTGGTCTTTTTTGTTTATCTAATATTTCTTATGAGCGGTTTGGTAGACGGAGTCTTCTAATCAATAGGGGTTTAATGAATTTGATGCCTAGAATGGCTATGTGGTGATTTTTGTTGAGTTCTTGTAATATAGCTGCTCCCCCTTCTCTTAATCTTCTTGGTGAGATTGGTCTGTTGAGTGGGTTGGTTTCCTGATCTTGACTTCTTATGTCTGTTTTAGTTTTTTTGTCTTTTTTTAGTGCGGCTTATACGTTGTATATATATTCTTATAGTCAGCATGGTTCTACTTATTCTGGTCTTTATACTTGTTCTTTGGGTTATGTTCGTGAGTTTTCTTTGTTGTTTTTGCATTGGTTTCCGTTAAATATTATTATTTTAAGGGTTGATGTTGCTGTTTTTTGTGTTTAGTTTTATTTATTGTTTGTTCTGTTGTTTAAATCTAAATAGTTTAAGGGTAAAATATTGGTTTGTGGTGCCGGTGATATAATTTTATTATTTTAGATTTATGTTTATGTCTATTTGTTTTATTAGATTTGTTTTTTTGTTCTTTTTGGGCTGGGTTTGTTGTTTTTGTGGTGTTTATTTTATTATAAATGATTTAATTTATTTTGTTGATTGGAGTATTGTTTCTTTGAATGGTAGATCTATTGTTATGACTTTCTTGTTTGATTGGATGTCCTTGTTGTTTATGGGGTTTGTTTTTATTATTTCTTCTTTGGTTATTCTTTATAGTGATGATTATATGTTCGGTGATTTGAATATTTTTCGTTTTATTTTGTTGGTTTTAATATTTGTTGTCTCTATGATGTTTTTGATTGTTAGTCCTAATATGATTAGTATTTTGTTGGGTTGGGATGGCTTGGGATTAGTTTCTTATTTGTTAGTTATTTATTATCAGAATGTGAGGTCTTACGGCGCTGGTATGTTGACTGTGTTGTCGAATCGTATTGGTGATGTTGCTTTGTTGATGGCTATTGCTTGAATAATTAATTTTGGTAGTTGGAGTTTTGTATACTATTTGGACTTTTTGTCAGGTTCTGTTGAAATAGAGTTGATTTCTATTCTTGTTGTTTTGGCTGCAATGACTAGGAGTGCTCAAATTCCTTTTTCTTCTTGATTGCCGGCGGCTATGGCTGCTCCTACTCCTGTCTCTGCATTAGTGCATTCTTCCACGTTGGTTACTGCTGGGGTTTATTTGTTGATTCGTTTTAGCCCTTCTTTTGGTTTATGGTTGAATATTTTTTTGTTGTTGGTTTCTGGATTGACTATATTTATAGCAGGCCTTGGTGCTAATTTTGAGTATGATTTAAGGAGGATTATTGCTTTATCTACTTTGAGACAACTAGGTCTTATGATTATGACCATTTCGATTGGTCTCTCTGGTTTGGCCTTTTTTCACTTATTGACTCACGCTTTGTTTAGGGCTCTTTTATTTATGTGTGCTGGTGGTGTAATTCATTCTATGGGTGATTCCCAGGATATTCGTTTTATGGGTGGTTTATCAGTTTGTATACCTTTTACTTCTTCTTGTTTAATGGTGTCTAATTTTGCTCTTTGTGGGATGCCCTTTTTGTCTGGGTTTTATTCTAGGGATTTTATTTTAGAGATGTTTTCTATGAGATATGTTAATGTATTTGGATTTTTTTTGTTGTTTTTGTCTACTGGCTTGACGGTTTGTTATTCTTTCCGTTTATTTTATTTTGTTATGTGTGGTGATTTTAATTTTGTTTCTTCTCATTCAATGGTTGAAACGGGTTATAATATGGTGTTTGGTATGGTTGGTTTGTTGGTTATGTCTATTCTTGGTGGTAGTTCTCTTATGTGATTAATTTGTCCCACACCTTCTGTTATTTGTTTACCTTATTATTTGAGGTTTCTTACTTTGTTGGTTATTATTTTAGGTGGTTGGGTTGGTTATGAGTTGGCGGGTTTTATTTTTGGTGATGGTTTATTTTCTATGATTTGGTATGGTTCTTCTTCTTTTTCTGGTTCTATGTGGTATATGCCTTTTTTGTCTACTTATGGAGTTTCTTTTTGACCATTAGAAGTGGGTTATAGGACGACAAAGGTTTTTGATTCTGGTTGGATAGAATATTTTGGCGGGCAGGGTATTTATTGAATTCTTTTTAATTTTAGTAGGGTTAATCAGTGGTTTCAGTATAATGGTTTAAGGGTATTTTTAGGCTTTTTTGTTATGTGAATTTTTATTTTGTTGATTATTTTTGTTTATTACTTAAATAGCTTATTTGATTTAGAGCGCGACACTGAAGATGTTGATGAGGTATTATTACCTTTGAGTGGTTTATTTATAAAAGTTTTCTTTGTCTTTACGGTGAAAATGTAATGTTTTTCCTAAACTATATAAATAGTAGAAGTGTAAACGGATTTTAACCGCTATAGTGATAAGTTAGCAGCATTCACTTTTCTATTCACTTCCTTAACTGGAATTATTAATTCATTTTTATTATTAACAATAATATACCTCTTTTTGGTTTCAGTTAAGTGTTAAAGTGTGGATAATTTCTTACCTAAGATCAGGTCGAAACTGATTGCAATATTTGCTTCTCACTTGTTGAGGCTAACTACTTGGTAGTACTTTTTGGATGCAATTCAAATGTTATTATTAACTATAGTCCCCTTTAGTTTCTTCACTCAAGAGATCCTTGGTTTCATTCATGGTATAGTCCAATAATTAGGATTATTAGGAATACGAGTCTGATGATTATTCATGATTTTATGCTTGAGGTTGTTATAGTAATTGGTATTGGGAGTAGTAGGGCAATTTCTACGTCGAAAATCATGAAGATTACCGCGATTAGGAAGAATCGTGATGAGAATGGTAGTCGTGCGGAGTTTTTGGGGTCGAATCCGCATTCGAATGGTGATCTTTTTTCTCGGTCTTCATTATTTTTTTTTGAGATTGTTGTTGTTAATGCTATGATGGCTGTTGATAGGATTATTGTTATTGTTGCTATTGTTGTAATTATTATAATTATTTATCTTGTTTTCACAAATTTCTTGATTGGAAGTCAAGTATACTTTCTTGTATTAGATAAATATTATCTACCTCATCAGTAGATTGAGATGTATAGGAATAGTCATACTACGTCTACAAAGTGTCAGTATCATGCTGCTGCTTCGAATCCGAAGTGGTGGTTTGATGAAAAGTGTAGTGTTGTTTGTCGTAGTAGGCATGTAATTAGGAATGTTGTTCCGATAATTACATGTAGTCCATGGAATCCTGTGGCTATAAAAAAGGTTGATCCGTATGCGGAGTCTGCAATTGTGAATGGTGCTTCAATGTATTCGTATGCTTGTAATGCGGTGAAGTATAGTCCTAGTAGTACTGTGAAGAATAGCCCTTGTGTTGCTTGGGTGGCATTATTTTCTAATAGACTGTGATGGGCTCATGTTACGGTTACCCCGGAGGCAAGTAAGATGGCAGTATTTAGGAGTGGTACTTGTAGCGGGTTGAATGGCTGAATTCCTGTTGGTGGTCATGTTGATCCTAGTTCAATTGTTGGTGATAGTCTTCTGTGGAAGAATGCTCAGAAGAATGATACAAAGAATAGGACTTCTGAGACGATAAATAGGATTATACCCCAGCGCAGTCCTTTTGTAACTGTTTTTGTGTGTAATCCTTGGTATGTTCCTTCTCGTGTTACGTCTCGTCATCATTGGATTATGGTTATAACGGTGATAATAGTTCCGATTCCTAGTAGGCTGTTGTCGTATTGGTGAAATCATTTAATCAGTCCTATTAGTGTTACTATTGCTCCGATGGCTCCTGTGAGTGGTCATGGTCTTTTATTTACTATATGGAATGGGTGGTTTTCGTGTATTGACATTAATTTACTTCTCTAGAGTATAGGGTTCTTAGGATTGCGAATACGTATGATTGGATAATTGCTACTGCGGCTTCTAGGATTAGAAGGAGGATTTGTGCTGTAATTAATACTGTTAGTATTGTGTGTCTTATGGATGGTCCGTTGTTTCCCAGTAGGGTTAGTAGTAGGTGTCCTGCAATTATATTTGCTGTTAGTCGTACTGCTAATGTACCTGGTCGGATTAGGTTACTGATTGTTTCGATGACTACTATAAATGGTATTAGTGGAGTAGGTGTTCCTTGTGGAACTAAGTGTTCAAATATGTGGTTTGTATTTTTAATTCATCCGAATAGTATAAATCTTACTCATAGTGGCAGGGCTAAGGTGAGGGTGAGTGTTAAGTGTCTGGTTCTGGTGAAGATGTAAGGGAATAATCCAAGGAAGTTATTTATTAGGATTATTAGAAATAATGACGTTAAGATAAATGAGTTTCCTTTGTTTTCGTTTCCTTTTCTTAGGATTGTTTTTATTTCTTGATGTAGCTTCTTTATTAAGATTCTAAGCATTATGTTGTTGCGGGATGGGATCAGCCAAATGCTTGTTGGGATTAATATTAGTCCAATGATTGTTCTTGTTCAGTTTAGTGGTAGTCTTCTTATTCTTGTTGTTGGGTCAAAGATTGAGAATAAGTTTCTTATCATTTTCAATTTATTTTATTAGAGGTGATTGTTCTTTTGCTGGTTTCTTGATTGTTTGGAGGTGATTGGTTGAAGTAGTTTATGATGTTGAATATTAGGAATGTGATTAGGAATATTGTGTAAAGTATTATTCATTCTATGGGTATTATTTGAGGTATAGAAGGATACCTTCCTTTTGGTTATTTCAGTTTGACATTCTGATGTTATGATTTAACTAATCCTTCATCATCAGAGATACTTGCTATGGTATCATGAACTGGTTTAAGAGACCATTACTTGCTTTCAGTCATCTGATGAATCTCTTATCTTTGATACTCAATTAATGAATTGGTTTGTTGTTACACTTTCAATTGTGATTGGCATGAATCTGTGGTTTGCTCCGCAGATTTCTGAGCATTGTCCGTATAAAATGCCAGGTCGGTTAATTGAGAATCTCACTTGGTTTAGACGTCCTGGGGTGGCATCTGTTTTTACCCCTAGTCTTGGTACTGTCCAGGAGTGTAGAACGTCTGCTGCTGTTACAATTATTCGGATTGGTGAGTTTAATGGTAATACAATTCGGTTGTCTGTGTCTAGTAAGCGGAAGGTGTTTGTTTGTTGGTCTTGTGTTATGTATGAATCAAACTCTATTTTTGTGAAATCTGAGTATTCATAGCTTCAGTATCATTGATGTCCAACTGCTTTTAGTGTTAATGCTGGGTTATGTACTTCATCTATTAGATATAGTAGCCGTAGTGATGGTATTGCGATGAATACTAGAATGATGGCTGGTGCAATAGTTCAAATGGTTTCAATTATTTGTCCTTCTAGGATGAATCGTCTGGTTTGTTTATTTTTGATAATTCTAACTATTGTGTATATCACTGTTGTGATAATTATTAATATAATTATTAGTGCGTGGTCGTGGAAGAAGATTAGTTGTTCTATGATTGGTGATGCTCTGTCTTGAAGTCCTAGGTTTGATCATGTTGTCATTTTCTAATGAAAGTTTAAATAACTTTATTTGTGGAGCTTAAATCCACCGCACTTATCTGCCACGTTAGATTTTATAATTAATTAGTTATTGAAATGGTTGGTAGTTCTGAGTAACTGTGTTCTGCCGGTGGGAAGTTTTGTAGTCATTCTACTGAATTTCTGGTGTGTGTTGGGAATAGAATTTGTCGGTTTGATGCAATACTTTCTCATATGATGAATAGGAATATTATTACTCTTACGAATGAGATTGTTGATCCTATGGATGAGATAATGTTTCATGTGGTATAGGCGTCTGGATAGTCTGAGTATCGTCGTGGTATACCAGCTAGTCCAAGGAAGTGTTGTGGGAAGAATGTTAGGTTTACTCCTGTAAATATTACGGCGAATTGGGCCTTGAGTCATTTTGGGTTTATGGTTAATCCTGTAAATAGAGGGAATCATTGTACAAATCCTCCTATGATTGCGAATACTGCTCCCATTGATAGTACATAGTGGAAGTGTGCTACTACGTAGTAAGTGTCATGTAGGATAATGTCGATCGATGAGTTTGCAAGTACTACTCCTGTGAGACCTCCTATTGTGAATAGGAATACAAATCCTAGGGCTCATAAGCAGGCTGCGCTATAAGTTATTCGGGTTCCGTACATGGTTGCAAGTCATCTGAAGATTTTGATTCCTGTTGGTACTGCGATAATTATTGTTGCTGATGTGAAGTAGGCTCGTGTATCAACATCTATTCCTACTGTGAATATGTGGTGTGCTCATACTACGAATCCTAGAAGTCCAATTGCTAGTATGGCGAAGATTATTCCCAGGTTTCCAAAGGCTTCCTTTTTACCTCTTTCGTGGCAAATGATGTGGGAGATTATACCAAATCCTGGTAGGATTAGAATATATACTTCTGGATGTCCAAAGAATCAGAATAGATGTTGGTAAAGAATTGGATCTCCACCTCCTGCTGGGTCAAAGAAGGATGTGTTTAGATTTCGGTCAGTTAGTAGTATAGTGATTGCTCCTGCTAGTACTGGTAGAGATAGGAGTAGCAGAAGGGCTGTAATGGCGACTGATCATACAAATAGGGGGATTCGTTCAGGTTTTATGTTTTTTGGTTTCATGTTGATTGTTGTTGAGATAAAGTTTACTGCACCTAGGATTGATGATACTCCTGCTAGGTGTAGAGAGAAGATGGCTAGGTCTACTGATGCCCCAGCGTGAGCAATACCTCTTGCAAGAGGTGGATACACTGTTCATCCTGTACCTGCACCGCTTTCTACCGTTCTACTAGTGAGAAGAAGGGTGAGGGATGGTGGTAGTAGTCAAAATCTTATGTTATTCATTCGTGGGAATGCTATGTCTGGTGCTCCTAGTATGAGTGGCACTAGTCAGTTTCCAAACCCACCAATTATGATTGGTATTACTATGAAGAAAATTATAACAAAAGCGTGGGCTGTAACAATTACGTTATAGATTTGGTCGTCTCCGATTAATGATCCTGGTTGTCCAAGTTCTGTTCGGATTAGTATTCTTAGAGATGTTCCAACCATTCCTGATCAGGCTCCAAATACGAAGTATAATGTTCCAATGTCTTTGTGATTAGTTGAGAAAAATCATCGGGTGAAGATTAGTGGAGTGGCTGAGATTGATAAGTAGGCGATAGGCTGTAAATCTATTTAGGAGTATTTACGTTACTTTTCCACTATTGTGTTATTTGGTCTTGTATTCATTTTGTGATTATAGAATGCAATTCTATGGGGGTGAGTTAGAATTACTTACCAAGGCCTAAAGGCAGCCCTTTATTTATAGCTTTGAAGGATATTAGTTTATTTAACTTAAGGCCTTCTTAGAAGATATTGGCAATAATAGTGCATGCCATTATTCCTGTTAAGGAGATTGATGATAGAAATAGTGCTTTAGTGCTTCTTGTTCTTTTGTTTTTGTAAGATCTTAAATTTCATTTAGGTTCAGTATTTAGGATTATAAATCTTGAATAAGAAATTTTTAGGTAGTAGTAGAGGGTGATTAGAGATGTAATCACCATTAATGTTGCTATAGGGGTTAATCTGTTTCTAATTATTGCTTGAATGATAATTCACTTTGGTAGAAATCCTAGGAAGGGGGGCAATCCTCCTAAAGATAGTAGTGATGTGAATATCATAAATTTTATTAGGGTGGTTTCTTTGTTTGTTATTAAGGTTTGGTTAATGAATGATGTCCCGGACAATTTGATGGCTGATACAACTGTTAATGCTAGTGTTGAGTATACTATAAAGTATGCTATCCATAGAGTTTCTCCTATGGTTAATGCAATTAATATTCATCCGGTGTGATTAATTGACGAGTAGGTCAGAATTTTTCGTATGGAGGTTTGGTTTAGTCCTCCAATTGCTCCTACAACTGTTGATGTTATAATAATTCTTAGTGTGAAAGTATTAATTTCGATTAGGTATGACATTAATATTAGTGGGGCAGCTTTTTGTACTGTTATTAGTAGTGCGCAATTTTCTCATCTTAGTCCTTCTATTACTCCTGGGAATCATCAGTGGAGTGGTGCGGCTCCACTTTTTAGCAGGAGAGGGGTACAAATGATTATTGGTGTATATGCGTTCTCGTCTAGGGAGAATAGATCTTCTGTTAGTGTCTTTATTACTACTATGAATAGCAGGGTTGCTGAGGCTAGTACTTGTACAATGAAGTATTTTAGTGAAGCTTCTGTGTTGTATATATTTTTGACGTTGGATATTAAAGGGATAAATGATATTAGGTTGATTTCCAGGCCTATTCATGCTCCAAGTCATGAATTGGAGGATACGGACACTAATACTCCTCTCACTAAGGTGGTTAATAAGAGGATTTTGGTTGAGTTTCTGGGCATTAGAGAAGAGAGTTGTTTACTCTATTTATGGGGTATGAACCCATTAGCTTGATTTAGCTTACTTTTCTACTTTAATTTTGTTTTTTACATCTTGGTGTATGGTGCACGTTAGCTTTTGATGCTTTATGGTGATAGTTTAATTCTGTTTGATGTAATGATGGTAGATTTGATCTACATGTTTTATCCTATCACGATAATCCTTTAATCAGGCTCGTCATT